TTCATACCAATCAACAAAATGAGTTGAATTTTGATGTAACAGATTTATAGACGGAGTTAACAATTTTGATAAAATATCCGACTCGATTACTTCTTGATTCAAAGGAATTCCTATCGCTCCAACAAACAAAGGAAATAGGACTAATACAAGCATAACAAATAATATAGTATTGTCTGATTCGTGAGGATAACAAAAAGTCTTGGCAGCGCCAAAAGGAAAAATAGTAATAAAGGGCATATTTGTTACAGTCCTAGCAATTCGATGAGTCTTCTTCGCAAAAAAAGAAGCCCTTTTATTATTATTCATTGTTAATAAAGCAACTAAATGAAATTTGTTTTTAATCGGTTTTGGTTCTTCTTTACCCCATAGAGATATTGAATATAAGGAATTTCTTTTTTTGCCACTGTAATTTTGCAAGCAAAAGTTGAAAGGCCCCTCAAAAGTAAGTAAACAAATTCGAAACATATAAAATGCGGTTAATCCGGCTGTGAAAAAAGCTATTGTTGCGAAAATCGGCGAATACAACCAAGTATCATTAAGAATTTCATCCTTGGACCAAAAACAGGCGAGAGGTGGAATACCACAAAGAGAAAGAGTACCTACTAAAAAAGCGGTTTTTGTAATCGGCACATGCTTTCTTAACCCACCCATAAGAACCATATTCTGGCTTTTATCTGGAAAATATCCAACAATAGCTTCCATTGAATGAATAATTGATCCGGATCCTAAAAACAACAAGGCTTTGGAATAGGCATGAGTAATCAAATGAAATAAAGCGGCTCGATAAGACCCCATACCTAGAGCTAACATCATATAACCCAATTGAGACATTGTAGAATAAGCTAAACCTCTCTTAATATCTTGTTGAGCAAGAGCTAAAGTAGCTCCTAAAAATACTGTTATTATCCCTATCAAAGATATTAGATTCATTGCGTATGGTATGACTATGAAAAGTGGAAGAAGCCGAGCTACAAGAAAAATTCCCGCCGCTACCATAGTAGCAGCATGGATAAGAGCCGAAATAGGAGTAGGCCCTTCCATGGCATCGGGTAACCATACATGAAGAGGGAATTGCGCGGATTTAGCAACCGGGCCGGCAAATAATAGAAATGCACACAAAGTAACAAATAAAAGGTTAACCTCATTATTATAAATCAAGTTTTTCAATATTTCGAACAAATCCCGAAATTCGAAACTGCCTGTTAGCCAATAAAGACCTAAGATCCCTAATAATAATCCAAAATCCCCTACACGATTAGTTACAAATGCTTTTTGACAGGCGCCTGCCGCAATAGGTCGTGTGAACCAAAACCCGATTAATAGATAAGAGCACATTCCAACCAATTCCCAAAAAATATAAATTTGTATGAAATTCGAACTTGTAACTAATCCTAACATTGAAGCATTGAAAAAACTCATATAAGCAAAAAATCTCAAATATCCTTGATCATGAGACATATAATTGTCACTATAAATAAGAACCAGAATTCCAACTGTAGTGATTAATATTGACATAATAGAAGTAAGTGGATCAATAAAGTATCCGAACTCGAAAGACAAATCACTAGTGATGGTCCAAGTCCTTAGGGATTGATAGATCGAAGTTCTATCTATTTGCTCAATAGATAGATTGATCGAAAAAATCATAACTATACTTAACAATAAAATACTAATAAAAGCCCACATACGGCGAAGATTTTTTGTTGCGGTCGGAAAAAATAGAAGTCCCACCCCTATTAACATAGGGACTGGAAGTGGAACTAAAGGTATGATCCAGGAATATTGATATGTATGTTCCATAAAATCAATAAAGTAATAATAATTGTTTTTTATTCTTAATTCAGTGTTTCTGATTCACCGGTTCTTATCTCTTTTAAATTTTTAAATTTAAAAGGGATTAATAAAAAAATTAAGGTTAAGGTATTAAAATGAAAAACTTAAATAAACTTCGCTTTTTCTATTCATAGTTATTTTGAATCTTTCCCACCAACTTCAAAAAAATGAAAAGTTAAAAACAATCAAATGTTCTAACTAAGAAAAATAAATAATTATTTTATACTTTATACTACGTAAGATTTTTAGGAAGATAGAGCAAATTCAAACTTCACTTATTATTCTCTAATTACACTAATTTATGTCCATAGATCAAGACGAAAGAATTACACAAAATTCAATTTGATATAAATCATAGGCTGACCCCTATCGTTCCCCAATAAAATACGAATTAGTTTTTTTATTCTTTGTTTATTCACAACCATTAACTAGTTCATCTCGGCACGTATTGATTGTCTACTATTATAATTATAATAAAAGACATTTAATAACCAATTACTAGACAAAAATGATTGGGTAGATAAAACCTGTTCGATGTATTTTTCATGGATAAATGTAGCAGGCCGAAAATAGACAGAGATAAGGGCGGAAGGGCTTTTTCTTTTTTTTATCAACTTCAACCAATTCTATTTCTGTTATATGGCCCAATCCGTCCTATAGATATCGATTTGAATAGGTATCTAAGGGTGCCGCCAATAACTCCGGAATACGAATTACTTTATTCTCCAATATTTAGGGAATATTAATTGAAAAAATCCCTTATTCCATTTATTTATTTTTTGTTCTAGTAAGATTTTATGCCATTTTTGCATATTTCGATTTATTTCTTTTTTCTATACACTAACTACCTTTAGAAAAAAGAAACAGATAATGAAATGAACCGTAAAACTAAAAAATGATTTGTTTTAACAATAGATGTCTTTCACATCCAATTTGATCAATGACTAACCTTTTCTTTTTTGAATGGCAGTTCCAAAAAAACGTACTTCTATATTAAAAAAACGTATTCGTAAAAATCTTTGGAAAAAGGGGGGGTACTGGGCAGCGTTGAAGGCTTTTTCGTTAGCGAAATCCCTTGCTACTGGGAATTCTAAAAGTTTTTTTTGTACAACAAATAAATAATCAAAGGTTGAAATAATCTGAATCCCCCAGACACAAAAATGAGTTAATTGTGTTTCGAATTTATACTATAGAATTTAGAAAAATCGAAAAAGTAAGTAAACATTCCCTTTTGTAATGTTTTGAACCAATTGATTTGTCTACTGAATTCGAAAATAAAAAAGAAAAAAAGGACTTTTTTTCTTTTTTTATTTGAAAACGGAATCAAGACAAACTAGAAAGTTTCACCTTTCTTTTTATTTTACTATTTTTTTATTCCCAGGATGGGGATTCTTATTTTCCCCATCACCCCACCATAAACAATAAGAATTTTTTTTTTTTATTTAGATTTATTTCGATTTAGGTCTTTCCATTGATGCTATAGAAGAGGGATATAAAATCGTTAGGAAAAAAAAGGCTGTTGAAACTAATTGATTCAGTATATAACTTTTTTTTTTACGTTCTAAATCATTATTTTTCTGAATCACTATAACTATATATAACCAGATACCCGGCACTTTGACTCCAATTGATAAAAGCAACCCTTCCCGTTTAGGCAGATATTAGATACGAATAGTGAATAGTGTGACAATTTTAAGTGATTAAAAAAAAATCCTATGTTTGAGGGGGGGCTCCATCAAAATATATATATTTTTCTAATTCGAATTTAGAAAGACTTTTTTATCGAATTTTTTTATTATTTTCTATAATACGTGCAGCCCAATACCTAATTGATTTGATCAATCCTAGGACAAATTAATAGTGAAAAAAAAAAAAAAAACCTAAAATTACGACAACACAAACACAAAAGTTCTAAAAAATGAAAAAAAAAAAAAGAAAGAAACCCTTTTTGAGTTGTTCCCTGGAGTGAAGTTAGAACTATTTAGTTACAGCCGTTACAAGGTTCTAGTTTATCAAAGAAGAAACTATGAAAGTTAAGTTAAATAAAACTGAAACCTTAAATAATTAAATACAACAACAAAAGAAGGGGCGGAATCTTTAAATAGCCCTTTCAATGTTTTTTGTTTTTAGTAAGCATTCAAATTTCAAATTGATGAATAAAAATCCATTGAAATAGACTCTTTCAATCTCGACGATTGACTAATAATAGGGTATTATGATTTCGAGCAAGCCGCTATGGTGAAATCGGTAGACACGCTGCTCTTAGGAAGCAGTGCTAGAGCATCTCGGTTCGAGTCCGAGTGGCGGCATAGCATCTGTAAAAAGATATACAAAAAAAGTGCTTTAAGGAATTTAATTTATGATTTCTATTCTGTATATTTGAGGTATTCTCGCTTTTCATTTTTTTTTTTTTTATGATATTTTCAACTTTGGAGTGTATATTAACGCATATATCCTTTTCCGTCGTTTCAATTGGAATTACAATTTATTTAATAACCTTCTTAGTCGATGAAATCAGAGGGCTATATGCTTCATCAGAAAGGGGGATGACAGCTACCGCTTTCTGTCTAACAGGATTATTAATCACCCGTTGGGTTTACTCGAGACATTTCCCATTAAGTGATTTATATGAATCATTAATCTTTCTTTCATGGAGTTTATCTATTATTCATAAGATTTTTGATTTTAAAAATAATCAAAATCATTTAAGCGCTATAACGGCACCAAGTGCTTTTTTTACCCAAGGCTTTGCGACTTCGGGTTTTTTAACCAAAATGCATCAATCCAGAATATTAGTACCCGCTCTCCAAGTCCAGTGGTTAATGATGCACGTAAGTATGATGGTATTGGGCTATGCAGCTCTTTTATGTGGATCATTATTATCCACGGCTCTTCTAGTCATTACATTTCGAAAAGTGATAAGGCTTTTTTTGAAAAGAAAAAATTTTGTAAATGTAAATGGGTCATTTTGTTTCAGTGAAATCCAATACATGAACGAAAAAAAGAATGTTTTTCTAAATAGTTTTTCCGCTAGAAATTATTACAGGTATCAAGTGATCCAACAATTGGATCGTTGGAGTTATCGTATTATTAGTTTAGGATTTCTCTTTTTAACCACAGGTATTCTTTCGGGAGCAGTATGGGCTAATGAGGCGTGGGGGTCTTATTGGAATTGGGATCCAAAAGAAACTTGGGCATTTATTACTTGGACGATATTCGGGATTTATTTACATACGCGAACAAATAAAAAATGGGAAGGTGTAAATTCCGCAATTGTGGCTTCTATGGGCTTTCTTATAATTTGGATATGCTATTTCGGAGTCAATCTATTAGGAATAGGGTTACATACTTATGGTTCATTTAATTAACACCTATTTGAATTGAAGAAAGGGTTTGATGAATACAAACATAGGACAGCGCGGAGATCGAAACGAAACTTGGTGTTAGTGTAAAGATGCCGAGAACCTTTTGAATCAAGCAGTGCGGCGATTCAAAAGGTTCTTACAAATGCCTTTGGCAGTTGGTCACAATTTAATTTAAATTAAAAAAATTAAATTTAAATTATTTTACTTCTTCTTTTTATTTAACTTAAGAGTAAGAGAAGAAAAAGGATTTCTTTGTTCATTGGATAACGAACTCTTTTTAAAATCATGGGATTTCTTTTTGATTTTTTTTAGTCATGAAAACTATCTACAAAAAAAAAAATTAGATATAATAGCTTCGGCCTTGTCCGCTGATAGTGAGAGAACGAAATCGGGATAAATACCAATACCTATTACGGGTAGAAGAATCGAGATCAAAACAAATAACTCCCGTGGTCCAGAATCAAAAAAATAAGAGTTTGGGGCATTAAATAGCTTGTACCCATAGAACATTTGTCGTAACATAGATAATGAATAAATAGGAGTTAATATCATTCCAATTGCCATTACAAAAGTGATTACTATTTTTGGCATTAAAAAAAATTTTTGGCTGGTAATTATTCCAAAAAATACTATCAATTCTGCAACAAAACCACTCATGCCGGGTAATGCAAGGGAGGCCATCGATAAGATACTGAATAGCGTGAAGATCTTTGGAATTGGTATAGCTAGTCCGCCCATTTCGTCTAGATAAGCAAAACGTATTCTATCATAACTCGTTCCTGCCAAGAAAAAAAGTGCAGCACTAATCAACCCATGAGAAATTATTTGTAAAACGGCTCCATTGAGACCTGTATCGGTTATCGAGCCTATTCCTAGAATTATGAAACCCATATGAGATACAGAGGAATAGGCTATTCTTTTTTTTAAATTCCGTTGGCCGGGAGATGTTGAAGCTGCATAAATTATTTGCACGGTACCTACTATCATGAACCAGGGGGAAAATATAGAATGAGCGTGCGGTAATAGTTCCATATTGATTCGAATCAATCCATATGCTCCCATTTTTAATAAGATTCCGGCTAGAAGCATACAAGTACTGTAATGTGCCTCTCCGTGGGTGTCTGGTAACCACGTATGAAAGGGTATAATCGGCAATTTGACAGCAAAAGCAATAAAAAATCCAATATAGAATATGATTTCCAGTGCCACAGGATACGACTGATTAACTAATGTTTCCAAATTTAATGTTGGTTCAGTGGAACCATATAAACCGATACCCAAAACTCCTATTAAAAGAAAAACGGAGCCTCCTGCCGTGTACAAAATAAATTTTGTGGCTGAATAAAGGCGTTTCTTTCCACCCCACACGGACAGAAGTAGATAAACGGGAATTAATTCTAATTCCCACATGATGAAAAAAAGTAAAAGGTCCCGAGAAGAAAATGATCCTATTTGACCGCTGTACATCGCTAACATCAGGAAGTGGAATAGTCTGGAATTCAGAGTAACTGGCCGAGCCGCTAAAGTAGCTAACGTGGTGATAAATCCCGTCAGTAAAATGGGTCCTATGGAAAGTCCATCTATTCCCAATCGCCAGTCAAACTCAAAAAAAGTGATCCATTTATAATCCTCTGCCAGCTGGATTAATGGATCGTCCAATTGGAAATTATAACAGAATGCATAGGTCGTTAGAAGGAGTTCTAAGACACATATATATATTGTATATCCTCTAGTCACCTTATTTCCTCTATGAGGGAGAAAAAAAATTAAAGAACCCGCGGCTATCGGAAAAACTACAATTAGTGTTAACCAAGGAAAATAATTCGTGGTAAAGACAAGATACACTTGGCCCAGAAAAACCCGTGCTCGAAACTCGAAAATAGAATATATTCGTATTTTTTTTTTCTTTTCGAGTACGGGTTTTTGTCGGTAATCGGTAAAAAAAAAAAAAACTGTCTTCAAAACGGATTCAAGTGGGTTTTTCGGGAACGTATCAATATCAATAAGCTAGACCCATGCTTCGGGTTGTTTCATGCCATAAATAAACTCGAACACTCAAGAAATCCGTTGGACAGGCGGATTCACATCGCTTACAACCAACACAGTCCTCTGTTCTTGGAGCAGAAGCAATTTGCTTTGCTTTACATCCGTCCCAAGGTATCATTTCTAATACATCCGTGGGGCAAGCTCGTACACATTGAGTACACCCTATACATGTATCATAAATCTTTACTGAATGCGACATTGGATCTATCTATTTTTGTTTTGAACTTTTTCATTTTCGATCTAGTCAATTTTGAAATGTCATATTTAAACACCAGATGAATCAATGATTTACCAGAATTTTGCTAATTAATCCACTTCTGGATCAAGGGAACAAAGATACTTTGATTTCTTACAGTTTCACAAACAGGATCGAAATTAGGGCATATTATATATCCTAAATTGAATTTAGGAATATTATGATTTATAAATACTACTTATTCAACAAAGTCGATTGATTGATACGCGTCGATTTTCTGTTACGATAAATTGACGAAACAATAGCTGATCCGATAGCTGCTTCAGCGGCTGCAATAGCTATAACAAAAATTGAAAAAATATCTCCTTTTAATTGTCGACTATCAAAAAAATCAGAGAATGTTACAAAATTGATATTAACTGCATTTAGTATAAGTTCAAGGCACATCAAGGCCCGAACCATATTTCGGCTCGTAATCAAGCCATAGATGCCAATCGAAAATAAATAGGCACTCAAAACAAGTACATGCTCGAGCATCATTAACCAACTCCGTACCAATTTCGATTCATTTCAATCTGAACAATAATAATAATGCAAGTGATTTGGTTGCTTAGAATATACCAGGTACGGAACAAAAGAATCTATTTGGTAATAGATCGAATAAAAAAAAAAAAAAAAATTATATTTTGATTTTCTATTGATCTGTGAATAGTATTCAACTATACTTTACAAGAATTTAAGGGAAATTAATGTGATAACACATAATGAATGTGATAACACATAAAAAGTAGAATTGGGATTGCTGTTCCTAGTTATAAAGATTTGTTATTGACGCGCCACGGCAATTGCACCTATTAAAGCAACTAAAAGAATTATTGAAACGAGTTCAAATGGAAGAAAAAAGTCTGTTGATAAATGAATTCCAATTTGTTGACTATTACTTATCAAATCTTGTTCAATAATCTGGTTGGCTCGTGTAGTCCAAATAATCCCGTACCACGATGTATCGAGAATAGTAGTGATTAGCGAAAAAAAAAGACTTGTACAAACCAGAGAAGTAAGACCATCGCCAATAGTCCAAAGATTCAACTGAAAATCTTTGGAATAGTCTGAGCCGTTCATGAACATTACAGCAAATATGATTAAAACATTTACAGCTCCCACGTAAATAAGGAGTTGCGCGGCAGCTACAAAATGGGAATTTGATAGAATATAGAATAATGATATACAAACAAGAACCAATCCCAAGGAAAAGGCAGAATAAATTGGGTTGGTAAATAATACCACTCCCAGACCTCCTAATATAAGACCCGATCCCAGAAAAACTAAAAGAAAATCGTGTATTGGTCCAGGCAAATCCATTATATTAAAATAGGAGATAAATAAATCGAAATCTTTTTCATGACCTTATTGAGCCGACCAGGAAAAATGATTTATGAGACATTCTCAATTCCAATTCAATGAAATTAGAATCTACTAAGTGGGAATTGATGCGGATACAGTTCTGGGATCAATTTCGTTCTTTTCGTTATTCTAAATGCCAATTTGAAATTGAAGCTATATAGTTCGAAAAAGCTTCTGTCTATATATCATTTCATTTCAATACAAATGTAGTTGTACTTCTCATCAACCAATCAAAAGTTAGGATTTGGAGTTATTGACCAAGCAAAAAAACAACCTTATCCCTTTATACCAACTATACCAAAACTGAACCTTAGTAATTCGAAATTAAAAAGGTTTAGACGTTTTTTCGTTGAGGCGAATTCAAGACTGTTCGAATTGTAAAATCGTCAATTACTGACATTGGTAAACGACCTAAAGCAATTTGATTATAATTCAATTCGTGACGGTCGTAAGTCGCAAGTTCATATTCTTCAGTCATTGATAAACAATTTGTTGGACAATACTCAACGCAGTTACCACAAAAAATACAAATTCCAAAATCAATACTGTAATTAAGCAATCGTTTCTTTCGAATATCTGTTTCAAATTTCCAATCAACAACAGGCAGATCTATAGGACATACCCGAACGCATACTTCACAAGCAATACATTTATCAAATTCAAAATGGATTCGACCACGAAAACGCTCTGATGTGATTAATTTTTCATAAGGATATTGAATAGTTACAGGTAAACGATTTGCTTGGGATAAAGTAATCATGAAACTTTGACCAATGTACCTTGCAGCTCGTATTGTTTGTTGACCATAATTCATGAAACCGGTTACCATAGGGAACATATTGTGAATATCTATGAATGTTTTGAGTTTATTTCTTTCTCTTGTTTGAGACAAGTAGCGAATATTGTATTCCTTTTTTTCTTTATCTTTATAGCGAAAGGAGTTGGGAAGAAGTTGTTAATAATAGATTACCGAGAGAAATAGGTAAAAGAAATTTCCAGCCAAGATTTAATAGTTGGTCCATTCTTAGTCTCGGTAAAGTCCACCTTGTTGCAATAGGAATGAACAAGAACAAATAAGTTTTAGCTAATGTAATAAAGATACCAATTGTCGTTCCAAAGATTCCATCCGCTTTATTTATTTCAATCAGCCCAGGAACAAATATGTATGGAATGGAAAGATTCGAACCTCCCAAGTAAAGAACTGTTACAAATAATGAGGAAACTAGTAGATTTAGATAGGAAGCAACGTAAAATAAACCAAATTTGATTCCTGAATATTCGGTTTGATAACCGGCTACTAATTCTTCTTCCGCTTCTGGTAAATCAAAAGGTAATCTCTCGCATTCCGCTAGGGAAGAAATTAGAAAAACGATAAACCCTATAGGTTGACGCCACAAATTCCACCCCCAAAAACCATATTTTGATTGCGCCCCAACTATATCAACTGTACTTAAACTGTTAGATAATCATAGTCGGTGGTAACATTACGGTTTCCATCGCTATTACAAAACCGTACATGAGATTTTCACCTCATACGGCTCCTCAGGGCCACAAATAAATGTAAGGACCAGACTGGTATTAGTTATTTTGATTTTGATATGGTTATAGGATGGATAAAGTCAAAATCTAGCGGAGGATCCCCAATTATACCACTGGAATTCTGTCTGCTCTAAGGATAAAAAAACAGTATTTCTGAATTAATCTCATCCTTTACGAATTTCAAATTTTCTGTGTTGAGTAATAACTTAATCAACCCTTCAATAAAATACTCTTGTAGAAATATCACTCGATATTTCAACCCATCCTTTTATTTTCGATTACGAAAAAGAATTAGCCATTACACTAGTTCATGAATCATGACACGAATTTGATTTCTATCAATATATGAAAGAAAGGATTCTTTTAGATTGTAATTGTATTTTTTTATTGTATTTTTTTTTTTTTTTTTTTCTATTTTTTTGTTCCTCTTCTTCTTTCTGAGAGAAAATGGGGCTTAAAAGGGGTAAAGGATTATTTCGTTCCTGATAGTTATTTCTTTAACTGGCGGATAGGAGCATGCTCTGGATCGGAATTGTGGGGAGTACTGCCTGATCGTTTCTACCAACTTAAAGCCCCAATTAGTATTCTTTTATGTTATGCAGAAGTATACTTTTAGATAATTGACATAATCTACATTACTAACCCGTTGTGTGTATTTTGGTGTTCCTTCCTATCCCCCCGCTTTGCGTTTTCAACCCCCTATTCAACCCCCCTAATATATCTAATATATATTGTAATACATACAATAGCTAATGAAAAATGAAAATTCTATAGGGTTGGTCTTTTAAGCCCGCTTCAAGCTAGGATGATCAATCGACCTGTCTTGGGGTAAGGGCTTCCTCCACTTTTACTTTTGTTTACTTATCCTTAACGCTTGTACATAGGAAATGAGACTTAATCCACGTTTACTGCGAATTTCGAAGGTGTTTTCTTTCACTCATATATAACTATCTAATTTCTTTTATTAACCTAAAGAGTCAATAAATGAATAAAAAAATGAGGATTTCTATTCAAGTTCTTTTTTTTTTCTAGAACGAAAAGCTTAGGTTTTAGCGAATCACACGTAGAGATATTGATAAAACACATAAAGTTAATGGTATTTCATAACTAATCGATTGAGCAGCAGCTCGCAGACCACCTAAAAAGGAATATTTATTATTTGATCCATATCCTGACATAAGAAGTCCAATAGGGGCAATACTTGAAATGGCAATCCATAAAAAAATACCGATATTGAGGTCAGCTAAAACAAGGTTATAACTAAAAGGAATTACTGAATAACTTAGTAGAATTGCTATGACTGCTATAGATGGACCAATACTGAATAAACTACTATTTCCTCTAGATGGAAGAAGGTTTTCTTTGAAAAGGAGTTTTGTCCCATCGGCTAAAGCTTGAAGAATTCCCAAAGGGCTGGCGTATTCAGGCCCAATACGCTGTTGTATTCCTGCAGATATTTCTCTTTCTAACCACACAATTACTAGGACACCGATTGTGATTGCCAATACATAAATCGAAATAGGGGCAAGCACCCATAGGATCCCATAGACCTCTTGTAGGGATTCCAATCGGGAAAAAGAATTGATATCTTGTACTTCGGGTGTAGCAATTATCATTTCAACGATCAACTTCCCCCATAATGATATCTATACTACCTAATATCGTCATAATATCAGCCAATTTCATTCTTTTAACTAACTGAGGAAGAATTTGCAAATTGATAAAACCCGGTGGGCGAATTTTCCATCTCCAAGGAAACCCACTTTGATCCCCTATCAGAAAAATTCCCAATTCTCCTTTTGGGGCTTCTACTCTCGCATAAAGTTCTTGTTTTGTCAATTCAAAGGTAGGAGAAGGCTTTTTACTAATGAATCGATTTTCAAAATCATTCCGTTCTGGGTCGCTTTCTCTATCAAAGCAGCGGATTTCTAAATTTTCATAGGGGCCTCCCGGAATTCCTTCTAAAGCCTGTTGAATAATTTTTACAGATTCCGTCATTTCACCGATTCGGACTAAATAACGAGCTAAGGAATCCCCTTCTTTTTGCCACTGGACTTCCCAATCAAATTCGTCATAACACTCATAATGATCAACTTTACGAAGATCCCATTCTATTCCAGACGCTCGTAGCATTGGTCCTGATAAACCCCAATTTATTGCTTCTTCTCCACCAATAATGCCTACTCCTTCAACTCGTTCTAAAAAAATGGGGTTTCGCGTAATAAGTTTTTGATATTCAGCAACCCCTGTTAAAAAATAATCGCAGAAATCCAAACATTTATCTATCCAACCATAGGGTAAATCAGCTGCTACTCCTCCGATACGAAAATAATTATGCATCATTCTCATACCGGTGGCAGCTTCGAACAGATCATATACTAATTCTCTTTCTCTGAAAATATAGAAGAAAGGAGTCTGTGCACCAATATCTGCCATAAAAGGACCAAGCCATAACAGATGGGAAGCTATACGACTCAACTCCAACATAATTACTCTGATATAGCTGGCCCTTTTAGGTACGCGAATATTTCCCAACTGTTCTGGTCCATTTACAGTTATTGCTTCTGTGAACATAGTAGCTAAATAATCCCAACGGGTTACATAAGGCAGATATTGTATAATTGTTCGGTTTTCCGCAATTTTTTCCATCCCTCTGTGTAAATAACCCAATATTGGTTCACAGTCAATAACATCTTCACCGTCTAGAGTAACGATGAGACGAAGAACCCCATGCATTGACGGGTGGTGAGGTCCCATATTGACTATCATAAATTCTTTTTCTTTTTCTGTAGCTAGTATACTCATAGGTTTTTCCTCGATTCATTCTTACATGAATTGTTGAAAACAACAAGAAGTTCATCAACAGTCAAAATCAAATAATTCGAAATTGTTTTTCAAATTTCAAATTAACGATTTTTCGACTCCCGGATATTCAACTTACTAATTAATTCTTTATAACGTACTCTATTTTTCTTTGACAAATAAGCTAGTAGACGTTGGCGTTTTTCCAAAATTTTACGTAGACCCCTTTGAGATGAATAGTCTTTTCTGTGCAATTCTAAATGTGAAGTAAGTCTCCGGATCTTGTTGGTGAAACGAAATACTTGAAATTCAACCGATCCGCTGTTTTTTTCTTTTTTTTCTTGAACCCTAACTGAGATGAATGCATTTTTTACCATAAAACGAAACCCCTCCCCCTTCCTTTTTTAAGATGAATTTTACTGATCAGTAATAATAATACTAGTTACTTCAATTTGATATACACAATAATCTTAAGTTCGTTATGAACTTGCTAGAAAATCAATATCAATAATCAATCCAATTTTCAATTTGATTAGGCATCTAAAAGGATGGATATTTCGGCAAAAGAGCAAAATTTGGACCTAAAAAAAAGAGTTTCTTGATTCATTTATGGATCTAATTAAAATGTTCGCCATTAATTTGGTATCTTGTATCAGACTGGAATGGAAGACAAGACATGTATACATTTCTTTGTTTTCATATCCCAAAATGGGACATGATAGATAGGAAAAGCACACTATTAACGAATTTTCAATCGTGGATACATATGGACCCTTACCATACTGAAACGACTCCCATTATTGGTATTAAACCAATACCGATTCATACAAATTAAATCTTCTAATCGAGAATTGGCCCAAATAAAGAACTTTAATTGAATTAGTTGATTTTTCTCTCGAGCAAGATTTTTGTTTTTATCCAAAACGCGGCCGCCGCCCTTTCCGTTATTAAAAAATACTGGCATACCATTTTGATTCTTCGAATTGAAACAAATTAGGGTTCTTAATTCTCTACGACGTTTAGGGAGTAAAATAGTTTCAGGAACAAGCAAATCATAATGATTTTTGTTTCTATTTCCAGTCATTTTTTGATGTTTTGCAATGAATTCATCAAAATCTTTTTTATCAACATAGCCCTTTTCTTGGTATCTTTTAGTAATTTTGCGCTTATTCTTATGAACCAATGCAATACCTACGATTTGATATAGAAAAAATTGTCCATCATTTTTTACAGACAAACGACGGGGTTCGATAATAAACATTCCCCCTTTCGTCAATTCTTTAAGAGCGAAATTTTTATTTTTCTTAGTGATCCAAATAGGCAGACTAATTTCTCCCCCTTGAATAGAGGCTATAGTAACGTCGCTAGGATTTATTAGGCGAACCTGGTGACAATATACTTTCATATCATTGAGTTTTTTTTTTCTGAAAGAAACAGCACCCCTCCATCGCAACTGCAAACACAAATATCTTTTTAGTAATAAATCGAGCTGTACTTCGGTTTCTCTTTTGGATTGCTTTTTCTTTATACGGGTTTTCATGTCCGATCCCGTATAATTTTCTTCACCATCTTTTTCTTGGTTTGAGAGAACTGATCCAAGAATTACTTGCTTTTGTGCATCCGATCTCGGAGTTCCTTGGTCTGCGAGTTCGTTTTCTTCTTTACTTTGATTCGATAATTCAAAATATTCTTTTTGAGTAGGTGATATAAAAAGATCCGCCTCTTTCTTTCCGGTTCTATTTTTCTTACTATTTCCATTAAAATTGAAAAGAAGTAATTTGATTGGTATAATCCAGGGTTTCGTTCTATATGCATTAAAAAGTAGTACAAATTCTGGGAAGAACCAAGATTCTGGGTTTGATATAGGACAACTTAGTATTTCTTCATTCATTCCCATCCAAGCACAAAAGAACCCCTTTTGAGTGGATGGGTTAATTTCTTCATCTTGATGAATTGTAAGATAAAAAGGGACTCTGTTATTAATTGCATTAATTTTTTGATAATTATTGGACCCAATCCTAGTATTTTGATTACTGCTGGTACCAGTATCCATATCAACCCAGGCTTCCATATTGGCCTTATTTCTAAGACAAAAATTAAGAATTCTCCAATCAAAATATTTTCTATACACGAATTTTTCCATATCCATAATATCATCTTCCCCTATATAATTATTGATAGAGATACTTCCCAGCATAGCCAATAATTTTACTTTCTTTCTATTGTAATTAGAATAATACTCTTCTTTATTATTTACTTGGACTAGTGATCTATCAATATACGAGTCTTTCTTATCTTCATAATTAAGCGATTTATATGATAAAAGATCATATCTATAGTGTTTTTTAAAATTCGATTTTTGATTACGTAATAGGTCTGCTTCAAAAAAATGTTGTTTTTCGTAATGAGTTAATCCATTTTTTTCATACGAATCCCTTTTAATTAAATCTTTATTTTGAATCATACAGTGTTGATTGGCTCTATTTCGCCATTCTTGTGGTACTAATCTAGCCCATTTAATCCGAGATAAATCATATTGATAATGCCCGCTTAAACAGTGTTTTCGTGTATTCCTTCCAAAATTCCAAAGGGGTTTATGTCTTAATTGGTAATTAAAGATTCCGTGTTTTTCAAAAAAATCTTTTATTTCATTCTTAAGAAATAGAGATGTTCCGTGATATTGAAGAACGGGTCTTAAATTATAAAAGTTTAAAATTGGGACTTGTAATAATTTGTAAAATACATATGCTTGTGATTGTGAAAAAGACAATAAATTACAAGAAATCTTTGAATTCTTATTACTAGTCTTAGAAATCAATTTTTGGATAGTCGAAATAATTCTATTTTGATTTGTTTTATTAATTCTTTCGGGATTTGCTTCATTATTGTGGATGTTTTTCTCAATAATTTTCATTTGTTTTCTTGTTGATTCACCAAAAGGTTTTGTATTGATTCTTGGAATAGTAAGGGTAGATATAAAAATATTTCTGTATATCTTTTCAATGCCAAATTTTAGAAACAAATAGGATTTACGGATTAATCGAGCGTTTCTTTTTTTTAATATCCGCCAAATCCTTTTTGATGGGTCTAATATTTTAACAGAATAAGTTGGTTTGTTCGAACTAATATTTGTTTCTTGAGTTAGCGATCCTTTTTTCTTTTCTTTTGTAATTTTATATATTTGATTTCTGATTCTGCTTGTTCTATTAGTCAGATCTTTCATTTTTTTTTCAGTCCGGGATAATTTCGTCCAATCCATAGATGAAATTTCAATAGACGGTTCGTGAATCATCTGCTTACTGATTATCGAATTTTTTTGAGTTTCCCTCAATTTCTCGATTTTTCTCAAGTTTATTTTTGAAAGTTCTTTTATTTTTCCTTCTTTAAAATCCCTTAAAACTATAAAAGACTTAGTTTTCAATTTTCTAATTTTTTTTTTTAGTTCTTTAAAAATGGGTTCAAAAAAGAAACGTCGTTTTTGGGGAGAACCGAACGGTATGTCAGTTTCCAGCCCCCAAATTGTTAAAAAACAAAAATCAATTTCTTGTTCACTTTTTGGATCTTTCTGAGAGGATTGTATCGTAGATCCGTGCCAGGGTTTCAGGTGAAAGGGGAATAGGATCTTTATCTGAATACCTTCTATTAACCAGTTTTTCGGAAATTCTGTTTCAGATAAATTAACACCACTATAAGTGCATTTAACATAAATTTCACGATTCCAATCCTTAAAATCCTCGGACCACTCGGGATATTGGAATAATAGCATGCGAACCACATTTTTAGCTATTATCAATAACGGTAATACAATATATTTTCTAAGAATCGATTGGATTACTAACATAGAACTTCTTAGTATTCGAGTAAGTAAACGCTTATCCCAGCCTTCTGCTTGTTTTATACGTACCATTTCTTGTCTTTGGTATCTTTCGCCTTTGAGCTTCTTTTTTTCTTTTTTGTCCAATTTTCTTGTCTTTGCGTTTGTATAATCAGAAAGTTTTTGGTTTTTATTTTTTACCATCCAATTTCGAAGAATTACTTTCATCAGCTGGGAAATATCAAAAGACAAATAAAGGGTTTTGTCTATTCTGTCCAATCTGTCCAAAAAAAGAGGGGAATGGGCATTTGCTTGAACTGGTTTCCAAATAACGGTTTTACGTCTTTGTGCGCGCATGGAACCTTTTATTAGATATCGACGAAAATCCGATTGTTCCAAATAATGGGGCACAGTCATATCCTCTTTTGTCTGCTGATCAACAGCAACCACTAAACGTTTGGCTTTTCGTGAACGAAATGCATGTTCCCTTCTTACATTTTC